TTCCTCCCTTTTTCTTTTGTAAAAACGAAGAAACCTATTCTATTGGATTTTCCATATTCATATTCCTATTTACGGCGACGAAGAATCAAACTATCACTATATTTATTCCTTTTCCTACTTCTTCTTCCAAGCGCAGGATAACCCCAAGGGGTTGTGGGTTTTTTTCTACCAATCGGGGCCCTCCCTTCACCACCCCCATGGGGATGGTCTACAGGGTTCATAACCACTCCTCTGACTACAGGACGCTTACCTAGCCAACACTTAGATCCGGCTCTACCCAAACTTTTCTGGTTCGCCCCAACATTACCCACTTGTCCGACTGTTGCTGAGCAGTTTTGGGATATCAAACGGACCTCCCCAGATGGTAATCTCAACGTGGCCGATTTACCCTCTTTTGCAATCAGTTTCGCTACAGCACCTGCTGCTCTAGCTAATTGTCCACCCTTTCCAAGTGTGATTTCTATGTTATGTATGGCCGTGCCTAAGGGCATATCGGTTGAAGTAGATTCTTCTTTTTGATCAATAAAAACCCCTTCCCAAACTGTACAAGCTTCTTCCAAAGCATACGGCTTTCTGGATGTCTATGATGATATCTAGACAGATGGATCTTATATGAATCGTATCGTATGATGAAGTACCACATGAGTGGATATATAGGAATCCAAATCTGCCGAATCACTCATGTTATGATCTTATACATCCTAGGTCTCCCCGTTCCGTCATCTGGCTTATGTTCTTCATGTAGCATTCAGACCGAATGACTCTATGAAATTACGTCGATACTTCCACATATTACGGGTAACGTAGGAGACATCTCTATTTTTCCCCGGGGGATCTTTAGAATGACCACTGCTTAGCTTTCAATTCGCCTCTGACCATCAAATGAAATGTGAATAACCCGTCCACCTCTCTTTGAAACAAGGGGTGCTTCCGGTTCTGTCCGTGCTTCAAACAATTTTGTCTTCTCCATATTACCATATCTCTAGAGTCAATAATTTTATATGAGGAACTACTGAACTCAATCACTTGCTGCCGTTACTCTTCAGTTTTCTGTTGAGGTCTATCCCGTAGAGGTACTCAAATTGGATCAGTGATCGATTTCTAGGTTTCGTCGTAAACCTAATTGGTTACTTCCAATTACGTAAATCAATAGTTCAAACCGCACTCAAAGGTAGGGCATTTCCCATTGATATAGGAACTTCTGTACCAGAAACAATGGTATCTCCAATTATAGCCCCTCTGGGATGTAAAATATATCTCTTCTCACCATCCCCATAGTGTATGAGACAAATGTATGCATTTCGATTAGGGTCGTATTCTATGGTTACAATTCTACCAGATATGTCTTTTTCATTCCGTCGAAAATCGATTTTACGGTATAGACGCTTATGACCTCCCCCTCTATGCCCTGCGGTAATGATTCCTCTGGCATTACGACCTTTACCACAATGATGCTGTCCATAGATCAAATTCTTTCGTGGATTGGATTTCACTTGACTGTCTACGGCTCCGTTGCGTGTGCTCGGGGTAGAAGTTTTGTATAAATGTATCGCCGTGTTATTAAGTATTTTGATTTAAGTTCTTTTCTGTATAAGAGTTAGAATAGAATAACCCGGTTGAAGCGTAATGATCATACGTCTGTAATGCATTGTATGTCCCATAATAGGTCCCCTTCCCCTTCTTCTACCCTTTCCCGGGAGTCGATGACTATTCATAGCTATTACTTTGACACCAAAGAAGAGTTCGACCCAATGCTTTATTTCTGTCCTAGTTGATCCTGATTCGACATTAGAAGTATATTGATTGTTCTCCAATAACCGAATACTTTTTTCTGTAAAGACTTCATATTTGATTCCATCCATAAATCCATTTTCTTCCCTATTAGTTCCAGTATCGATAAGAATTCTAGTTCTTACTCTTCATATGTTATAGTATGAATATACCATACCAATTCGTTATGTATGGATGGTGAGATTCCATTGATACAGAGCCAATTCCAATAGACTTATTGAACGTTCCCGTTGGCATGCATCCAGCAGGAATCGAACCTGCGGATTTGCCAATTATGAGTTGGGCGCTTTAACCATTCAGCCATGGATGCTTAACAGGGATTATCGTAAAGTAAATAACCAAATTCCAATTAAAATCAAATCTTTAGGAGAAGTCAAATCCATGAAAGGACATCAATTCCAATCCTGGATCTTCGACTTGAGAGAGATATTGAGAGAGATCAAGAATTCTCAGGATGCTTAACAGGAATTATCGTAAATAACCAAATTCTCAGGATGCTTAACAGGAATTATCGTAAATAACCAAATTCCAATTGACATCCAATCTTTAGTGAAATAAAATCCATGAAAGGACATCAATTCCAATTGAAATAAAATTGATAGGAGGAATGAAATCTATGAAAAAAAAAAATTTAAGGGGGATCGAATCGATGAAAAAACGAGTACTTCAATTCGAATTCTGGATCCTCGAATTGAAAGAGATATTGAGAGAGATCAAGAATAAGAATTCTCACTATCTCTTAGATTCATGGACCCGATTTGATTCAGTGGGACCTTTCACTCACATTTTTTTCCACCAAGAACGTTTTATGAAACTCTTTGACCTCCGAATTTGGCGGATCCTACTTTCGCACGATTCGCAGGGTTCAACAAGCAATCGATATTTCACGATCAAAGGTGTAGTACTGCTTGTAATAGCGGTCCTTATATATCGTATGAACAATCGAAATATGGTCGAAAGAAAAAATCTCTATTTGATGGGGCTTCTTCCTATACCTATAAATTCCATAGGACCCAGAAATGATACATTGGAAGAATCTTTTTGGTCTTCCAATATCAATAGGTTGATTGTTTCGCTCCTGTATCTTCCAAAAGGGAAAAAGATCTCTGAGAGTTGTTTCATGGATCCGAAAGAGAGTACTTGGGTTCTCCCAATAACTAAAAAGTGTAGAATGCCTGAATCTAACTGGGGTTCGCGGTGGTGGAGGAACCGGATCGGAAAAAAGAGGGATTCTAGTTGTAAGGTATCTAATGAAACCGTAGCTGGAATTGAGATCTCATTCAAAGAGAAAGATATCAAATATCTGGAGTTTCTTTTTGTATCCTATACGGATGATCCGATCCGCAAGGACCTTGATTGGGAATTCTTTGATCGTCTTTCTCCGAGGAAGAAGCGAAACATAAT